GATATAACCCATTTCATTTATTGTTTTCCATAAAAGCTCGAAACGTAAAATTTTCACATATTGATATATCTTTACCGCGATCGCTATTTATTTACAGTCTAATGAGCTAGACTCATGTAAAGTCTAAGGAAAGGGGGAAATCAAAAAAAACTTTTGCATTGAAAGATTGACTATCCATTGATTTGGAAATAATGAAAAGATTATGATTATTAGTAATCCATGCCGCTCTTGCTAAAGAACATATCCATATCAAAAGTTTTTTAATGAAATCATATAAGTGTGTATACTGTACACTTTATTTTATTATGTTATTTCTTTGGGATTGTAGTTCAATTGGTGAGAGCACCGCCCTGTCAAGGCGGAAGCTGCGGGTTCGAGCCCCGTCAGTCCCGACGTATCCAAATCCAATAAAAAAATACAGCAATTCATCCTTCTTTTTTTCTCTGAAAGAGGGTACAAATACTAAAATTTAATTCCCAACAGGAATCCATTTCTTCTATTGTTTGTTTGGGTTTGTTTAGAAACAATGGTAGGCTTAAAACCGGTTATAGGATACTTCACTTCATCAAATGATTGTACACAGAAGACACTAGTTTATAGAAAAGAAAAGGTGAAAAAAAATGAAAAAATTAACTAAAAATAAAGTTAAATGTGTTTTTGAGTGTCTCAGGAATTTACGTTGGAATTCGGTATGGATAAAAGATTTTCCTATCTTATACTATTCAATTCTTGACGATGAATCCATTTGTCAGATATTTTTATTCAGGATATTGATCTGATTCGCTTATATCAAGTGGAATTCATATTCATCCCGTTGAATTTACAGACAAAAGGTTTATTATCTCTATGGGATTAAATCCCGAGTTATTGTGAATTAAAGAAAAATTAAAAACGAAATTATGGAAGTAAATATTCTCGCATTTATTGCTACTGCACTGTTCATTTTAGTTCCTACTGCATTTTTACTTATAATATACGTAAAAACAATCAGTCAAAGCGATTAATTTGAATTAAATTTGTGACTTTTTAGTTTAGTTCTTATCAATGATTAAAGAGAAGAAATAAAATAAAAAGGATTCCAATCTTTCGTTTTAAATGATTAAATGAAATGATCGAACTATACTCAGCAGTATTTTATCAGATACTAGATAGTGTGGTAGATGAAAATATATCTATCATACTCTCTAGTATTGTTATTATACTGTATAAAGTTTGTTATATGAAGATACAGGTTAATTTAATATATATATATTAATTGACATTATGCTTTTTTTTCATATATGGAATTGATATCGATATATCAATTCCATATATGATGGACAGAGTCTTATGTTCTAATTCTATTTCTTTGCTTCATCTATTTATATTTGATTTGTGTTAAAGATTCAAATCAATGAAAGAATAAGGATATGTTTATAATATAATATTTTAAAATAAAATAAAGTAATCTTATTGTTAGCATTCCTCCAAAGAAGTAATTGATTGAGATGTTGACAGAGGATCTAGAGGTTCATGGGAGCTTCTTCAGATTGCGAAATAAAAATATTTTCAAATTGCAAGTGAAAGAGTCAAATTAGTATTTACAGAACGGAACGATCTATAAAAAAATTAATACAGTTTGATTCCTAAACTCAATTAGTAGTACTTCTAGAGTCCACTTCTTCCCCATACTACGAGTGAAAGGGAAAAAGTAAAGACTACCATTAAAGCAGCCCAAGCGAGACTTATTATATCCATGTGAATTTTGTCCTCGATCTCTATGAAGGAATTATTCAATTATTGTTCATTAATAATAGTATAATTTCCAGTGCATAGTCAAAGGGGAATTATTATACATCAACATTGATGAAACAAGGAATCCAAGAAATCCAATTAGAACAGTTCTTATAATTATCAAATTTCTAGGATAATCAGAAAACATTACGCATAAGCAAAATAGGCAAAGACAGCCTTTGAAGTCCCAGAAGTATCAAAGGAATGTTAATAACATGTCATAAGAATAAGACCTATTCTCTCTTTTGTCATAAGTCAAAAATACAAAAATATAGAATCAAGATAGATCATTATATATTGAATGCCCCTAATTTTTTTTTTAATTTTTCCCATTGGCTTGTTCTTTGATATAAATTTTACGATATCCGATTGTACCTATAAAATAATATAAGATGTCTTATTACACTCTTCACTATAGGTGGGTAATTTTTCTTTTATTTACTTTAAAAAAGTAAATAAACTAAAAGTATATATAAATAAGTGCTTATTTATAAGCAAAAAAGATAATTATCCATTCAATCAATAGTAATTTGATTGAATTCCATAGTACTCATAAACTTTCATGAGTATTTGTATTTATACAAAGTTTATTCTGTTCTTTCCAGAACAAAGAATTTAATTAGATTACCCCTCCACTATCCAATCTAATTCAAGACTCAACCAGTAGACACTACGTTAGTAGTGCAAAGACTATCAGATAAAAAGTTACCTGTTCCTTTTCATGACTATAAGCTTTATTTAAAGCCTAATTTATAGAATATATTTATAGAATCTACGCTTGGCTTGCTTCTGCTGGAAAAAACTTGGCACGTTATATCAGCAAAACAGAATAAGGTATTTCGACTCTTTTGTTAATCAGGCGACACCCGGATTTGAACTGGGGAAAAAGGATTTGCAGTCCCCCGCCTTACCGCTCGGCCATGCCGCCAAAACGATACAAAATATATGACAAAATCAACCTTTTTGCTTTTTTATTTTTTTAATTACAAAACCAAAAAATTAGGACAAATTTGAACCCTTAACTATTGATTGTAAATTCATTAACCATTCTTCAATTTGAATCTAAAAAAGTGTTTACTTAATGTAATGATATAATAAAATTCATATTGATATAGAACTAAACGAATCGTTTTTTTTGTTTATTTTATTTGAAAAAATAAAATAAATAAATCCTTATCAATTTCAATTATAACAGGAATTATGAGTCTATGTAAACCCGATAACAAAAATAAAAATTGTTAAGGAGATATGATCTAATCAGGTCTCTTATCTGTATAGGATGTTTATAGGTAATTTTCACGAAATTCTAAACTTTTTTTGAATATATAAAAGAGATTTTTTGATAAAGTATGACTGGGGTTGTTCCGAATAAAGAATAAAGTATTATAATAAAAACTAAAAATCAAAAAGAGGCATATCTAGATAGCTGGAGTTATCTCTGCGCATCCTTAATAAAAAAAGAAAAGCTTTTTTTTACTTACAATTACCCACATATTTTACAAATTATACTAAAAGAAATAGGTAAAAATGGCCCTCTTCTCGGCAAATTTTTGAACAATTGAATCCACGAAAAAGGAAAGTGAAGTTCTAAAAAAATAAATTCTATTTTGTTTATGATTATTATGTCTTTATCTTATTATCTCATTGAAGAGATCAAAAGCTTAATACATTTATGTTGGATTGCAATACGAAATATCATAATAATGGTCGAAATTGAATCGATTTTTTTTGATATTCTATCCAAAAGAGCCTAAATAAAGTTAAATTTATCAATTCCCTTCTGTTTGTATTTGGTGCAAATTCCGATAGCTAAAATTTCATGTGATTCAGCAAACAGAATAGAAATTCCATCATTGCTATATCGATCCATACGATTTGTGAGCAAAAAATGGGTTTTTCTATAAAAAAAAAGGGGGGGGAAATAAAAAAAAATGCTTGGGGGTAGAAATGATGAAATGTCTACAATACCCGGATTTAATCAGATACAATTTGAAGGGTTTTGTAGGTTCATTGATCGGGGCTTAACAGAGGAACTTTATAAGTTTCCAACAATTGAAGATACAGATCAAGAAATTGAATTTCAATTATTTGTAGAAAGATATCAATTGGTAGAACCTTTAATAAAAGAAAGAGACGCTGTATATGAATCACTCACATATTCTTCTGAATTATATGTATCTGCGGGATTAATTTGGAAAAACAGTAGGGATATGCAAGAAAAAACTATTTTTATTGGAAACATTCCTCTAATGAATTCCCTGGGAACTTCTATAGTAAATGGAATATACAGAATTGTGATCAATCAAATATTGCAAAGCCCTGGTATCTATTACCGGTCAGAATTGGACCATAACGGAATTTCGGTCTATACCAGCACCATAATATCAGATTGGGGAGGAAGATTAGAATTAGAGATTGATAGAAAAGCAAGGATATGGGCTCGTGTGAGTAGGAAACAGAAAATATCTATTCTAGTTCTATCATCAGCTATGGGCTCAGATCTAAGAGAAATTCTAGAGAATGTTTATTACCCTGAAATTTTCTTTTATTTATTGAATTTGAATAATAAGGAGAAAAAAAAAATTAAGTCAAAAGAAAATGCCGTTGTGGAGTTTTATCAACAATTTGCTTGTGTAGGTGGAGATCCGGTATTTTCTGAATCCTTATGCAAGGAATTACAAAAGAAATTTTTTCAACAAAGGTGTGAATTAGGAAGAATTGGTCGACGGAATATGAACCGTAGGCTGAATCTTAATATACCACCGAACACTACATTTTTGTTACCGCAAGATATATTGGCAGCTGCGGATCATTTGATTGGAATGAAGTTCGGGATGGGTCTACTTGACGATATGAATCATCTGAAAAATAAACGTATTCGTTCTGTAGCGGATCTTTTACAAGATCAATTCGGATTGGCCCTAGTTCGTTTAGAAAATATGGTTAGAGGAACTATGTGTGGGGCAGTTAGACATAAATTGATACCGATTCCTCAGAATTTGGTAACTTCAACTACATTAACAACTACTTATGAATCTTTTTTTGGATTACACCCATTATCTCAAGTTTTGGACGGAACTAATCCCTTGACACAAATAATTCATGGGAGAAAGGTCAGTTATCTGGGCCCTGGAGGAGTGACCGGGCGAACTGCTAGTTTTCGGATACGAGATATCCATCCTAGTCACTATGGGCGCATTTGTCCTATTGATACGTCCGAAGGAATC